TGCTACTATGGTAGCCGCAGGCATTTTTCTTGTAGCTCGTCTTCTTCCTCTTTTCATAGTCATGCCTTACATACTGAATCTAATATCTTTCATAGGTATAATCACAGTCTTTTTAGGAGCTACTTTAGCTCTTTCTCAAAAGGATATTAAGAGGGGCTTAGCTTATTCTACAATGTCTCAATTGGGTTATATGATGTTAGCTCTAGGCATGGGGTCTTATCGAGCTGCTTTATTTCATTTGATTACTCATGCTTATTCGAAAGCATTGCTCTTTTTAGGAGCTGGATCCATAATTCATTCAATGGAAGCTCTTGTTGGTTATTCTCCAGAAAAAAGTCAGAATATGGTTCTTATGGGCGGTTTAACAAAACATATGCCAATTACAAAAACTTCCTTTTTATTAGGTACACTTTCTCTTTGTGGTATTCCACCTCTTGCTTGTTTTTGGTCCAAAGATTCAATTCTTAATGATAGTTGGTTGTATTCACCGATTTTCGCAATAATAGCTTGTTCCACTACAGGATTAACTGCATTTTATATGTTTCGGATCTATTTACTTACTTTTGAAGGACACTTAAACGTTCATTTTAGAAATTATAGTGGAAAAAGAAGTAATTCCTTCTATTCAATATCTTTATGGGGTAACGAAGGACCAAAAACGATTCAAAAAAAAGGGGGTTTCAAAACTTTATTAACAATGAATAATAAAAAAGGGGTCACGTTTTTTTGTAAGAAAATAGATCGAATTGATAGTAGTGTAAGGAACATGACGCGCCTTTTGACTCACTTTGGGGCTAAGAATACTCTGCCGTATCCCCATGAATCCGACAATACTATGCTATTCCCTATGGTTCTATTGGTTCTATTTACTTTATTTGTTGGAGCCATCGGAATTCCTTTCAATCAAGAGGACAAGAATTTGGATATATTGTCGAAATTCTTAACCCCATCAACAAACCTTTTACACGAAAAGTCAAATAATTCTGTGGATTGGTATGAATTTATACCAAATGCAACTTTGTCAGTTAGTCTATCTTATTTTGGAATAGTTATAGCCTCTTTCTTATATAAGCCTGTTTATTTATCTTTAACAAAATTGAACTTACTCAATCTCTTTGTTAAAGGGGGTCCTAATAAGATTTTTGGGGACAGAATAAGAAATCGGATATATGATTGGTCGTATAATCGTGGTTACATAGACACTTTTTACGCAATATCCTTAGCTAGGGGTCTAAGAGGATTCGCTGAATTCACTCATTTTTTTGATGCGCGAGTTATTGATGGAATTACGAACGGGATGGGTATTTTGAGTTTTTTTGTAGGCGAAGGCATCAAATGTGTAGGGGGCGGTCGCCTTTCTTCTTATCTTTTATTGTATTTTTATTGTGTATTGCTTTTTTTATTCATTTCTTCCTTTTTGTACTTGTTCCATTTTTGAATAGCCGAACAAATCTTTTCTTTTTTCTTTTTCTCCTCCTAAACAAATTTCCATTTTTCAATTTATGTAGTATTATATGATGATTTTTGAACTTTCCATCTATTCTATAGAAATTGCAACAGATAGACTAGAGACGACATCTCTTATGTCAATGAGACCAAAGGGATATTAAATGAATGGAATTGGGATATGGATGGAATATAATGAAATAGAGCTGCTTTGAGGTTCCCTATGAAATGAGGCATGGAGCGGAGCCACTACGAAGAAGTTCCGGGAGTTACGAAGGAAACTTTGAGCTCATATTGGTCCTGGGTTGAGAACGGGAATTGAACTCAATTGAACTCTATGAGATCTAATCTCCCGTTGTTCCTCAGTAGCTCAGTGGTAGAGCGCTCGGCTGTTAACCGACTGGTCGTAGGTTCGAATCCTATTTGGGGAGGGAAGATTCTATCTTCCGAATGAAAGAATTCAGAATGAACTTGGACTATTAACTATGAGTCCCATTCAACTTTTGGAAATTTCAATTAGCACAGTTCCCTCTATAACAAAAATAGAAAAGGGGGGCCTATCTCATATAATGATGATATTAATAATCGAAATGTCTTTCACATTTCACTCTAACAATGAAGAACTTTTTAAATGACGACAGTTCCCAAAAAGCGTATTTCTAGTTCAAAAAAACGGATACGGAAAAATCTCTGGAAAGGAAAAGGGCATTCCGCGGCCTTGAAAGCTTTTTCATTAGGCAAATCCCTTTCTACCGGTAATTCTAAAAGTTTTTGTCGTTTTTTGCCAACTGATATTAATAAAATCAAAAGAATCCTAAGAATCCTAAATGGGGAGGGGCAAAACGAGAAGAAACGATAACGTAGGTGGTAGCACTAGCTCCAATAAAATGGAGCTAGTGCCTTACCGAGCGGCTCAGGACGCTCCGGTGTTGAAGTTCATTCAAACAATTCCAACAAATAATTTGAATTTCAATTCTTTTCGAAATCGTTTGAATTTCAATTCTGTTCTTGTAAGCTGCAGCGTAGGGGTCCTTTTAGTTTTCTTGGTAATTACCGTTTTCGGTAAGTTGTTGAGGGATACTTGGTACAAGATTAAAAAAAAAAGAATAATGATTGAAAAGGGAAGAAAACAAAGAAGCGGAAAATATGAATTCTTTAAGATTTTCCAATTTCCTTGACAATCTAAATTCTGTTTAGACACTTTCTCGGTTCTAGTTTAACCACATGTAAAAAACCTGTTATTCTATTCCACCCCTTGATCTTAAACTTTCTTGAAAAAGAAAGATAGTAATTCACCACGCCCACAAAAACACAATATGAACAACTTAGATTTAGTTACGAAACGCACTGATATTCGGGCAGCTCTTATTTTCGGACTGTTTTACGGTTCCTTAATAACATTTTCTAAGCTCACAAGTTACCTCTTCCTGATCCGGCATTGGATTTTTCAGGACCAGGAGGGGGCTTTAAAAGCGAGAGCACTCAGTAATGGATTCACTATGGGCCACTTGTTCGCATATTTCTTGATTTATTACCTGCCCTTTTACACTCTTGTGAGTAATTATTATATCAAAATCATACTCGCAATTTCCCTTCTTTTGTATCAATTCTTATGTACAAACCATCATCTAGATGTTTTTGTACCCAAGTCCTTTTCGTCTGCGAGGCGCGATCAAACCCTCGCGTTTATGTATGGCTTCAGCTACCGATTACTGAATTTCACGTTTTTTCCCAACGCAATTTTCTCGAGAATGATCATCGCGTATTTGGTACAATGCAAATATAAAATCTTGTACTTATCGGTGACTTTTTGTGTTTGGACTCTAGGCCATTTAATTTGTATCAAATTCGTTCAATTTGGTACCTTATGGCTACAGAAAAATTTCTCGGCGTTTCTAGTTCTTAATCATCAACTCTATCTGAAAGATAAACTCAAGAAGATCAAGGCTAGGTCTATATCTCTAGCCACAATTTTTGAGTATAAACCCGAGATTGGTATGAAACCTGGAATCTATCGTCAGGCACAAACAATCGATGAGATGATTCAAATATTAGCTACGATTCTTTTTATTGTAGTCCTTTATATTTTAGGAAAATATCCGCCACCTTTTAGCCCGCACCGTCCATCGGTGCCTAATGCAGCCGAGCTAGCTAGGATGGAACGCCTAGAGGAAGACGCGAAAGTCCAAAGAGAGATAGAGGATAGGTTCTATCCATTAGAGGACTTCTTCGAAGAAGAAGAACAAAAGAAAGACGAAAAGTCAGATGACGAAGAAAAAACAGGGCTTGTAATTTCCAAAAAGAGTCAAAAAAAACGAAACGAAAGAGAAAAAGAGCACAGCGACGAACTCGACAAGGAAAGGAATCAAGAAATTTCGGATATGGATGAGGAAGAGCTTGAAGAAATTGAACAGGGAGACAGCAACGAACTCGAAGAAGAAGAGAATGAAGAAATTTCGGATATGGATGAAGAAAAAGGATTCGAAAAGACTTTTTATACTTTCTTTTCGGATTGCTTTTTCGAGTCGTTTTCATTTTATGCTTTCCTTTTCCACCGGTTGAAATTTGTTTCTGGTTACCTTTTCGACTTGTTTTCGTCTTCTAGTCGGTTTTTGAGCCGATTCAAGCCCCTTTTTTCTCCCTTTTTGATCGTGGTAAAACATTTTGACAATATCTTGTCCGTTTATATGCCTCATTTGAAGTTCCTGAAGTGGTTTTTGTTTAACCAAAAATGGGTTTTTAGCGCCATTTTCCGCGGTTTTTCGCATTTCTTTTTCAACCCGAGCAGGTGGGTTCAACCTTATCGCTACATAAAAACTGCTTTCTACGAGGATAGCCTTAAAAAAGGGGGATTTTCACAATTTATATTTTATGAATGTCAAAGCGATGGAAAAGAACGTACCTCTTTCACATATCCCCTTTCTTTAATCACTTTTTATAAAATGATTGAAGGAAAACTGTCTTTGTTTAGAAAAAAGAAGCTACTGCCCGATAGGGATAGATCGTTCACCCTTTGGGTTTTACGAAATGAAAAGAAAAAGGCGAGTCTGAACAAGGAATTAAGAAAAAGAGTACAGAAGCTAAAAAGCGGATCTCCTTTTAGGGATGTATTTGACATACGGAGAAAGCTCTTTCAATTCAAATACACTCCGAAAGTTTTGCAATCAATTTCTGAGACCTTGTTTGACCAAATGCACCCATCGGGAGGAAAGAACAGGGAAAAGGATACCGTATGGGATGGACCTTCTCGCGGAGCTTTTTGGTATAACCATAAATTCACGAAAACAGCAGCAGAACAGAGGGTTGACGAGGAAGGGCACCTGCAAACAATGTGGTTCTTCTTTAAAGACTTGCGACCTTTAAATCAGAAAGAGCAGTATTTGATACTCGAGCGACAGAAAAAGGAACGGGAAAGCGAGCAAAAACAAAAGCTTAGACGACAAATTTTCGAAAAGAGTCTATTAGGGAAAACTTTGAGAATACTTCAAAAAATGAAAAGGTTATTCAATTTGAAGAAAAAGAAAGGAACATTGACAAACAAACAAAAAGAGGCTTTTCCCTTAAATAGAATTTTAACTAGAATTTTGGTTCTGAATTCTAATTTGAGAACAAGTTCAAAAAGCACCCTTTATTCCTATCCAAACCCATTTTTAGAAAAAATTAACAAAATACGCAGAAATCGTAAGAAGGTATATCACATAATGAATACCTACTATCAAGGTTTAAGCGGATTTACACATGAAGACATTCCGAAACTGAGAAAAAAATATCAAAAATACCGTCAGTTTCAGCTGAAACTACAGACAATCATGAAAAAAGTTCCTCGGTGGGAATACAACACCAAGGATGAAAAAATAGATTATAGTGACTACACGATAAGAAATGACGATGTAGTAGCCGAAGACGTCTATTTGCGTACAAGAAAAGCAAAATTTCGGGTATTTAGAACGAAAGTATGGAAGTACTATGAGCGACATGAGCAACGTGAAATCAAGCAATGGTATTTTTACCGTTACGCTAAGATCACGCATTTTCGTCGCAATATGGTCAAAGGTGCCGACCGCACCCAAAGGCGAAAAGTAACGATTTGTGGGTGGTATGAACACCGTGCCCAGTCGCCCCTTTTTTTGCCCAAACGAAGGAAAACCCTTATACTCATTTTGCTCACTTTAGATATCTTTGAGCTTATGAAAAAAGTTTATAGATATCTACTGCAGGACTCCGGGTTTCAAGTTATAGTTAAGCGTATATCCGAAAGTCTAAACCGAATTTGGAAGAAACTGTGGAACCTGCCAGATTCTCAAAAGAGTGCTATAGAGGCTGCTATAGAAGCAGAAAACGAACTACAAGGGCTCAGGGAAGACGAAGAAGACAAAAAAAAACGCCAAGAAGAAGGGAATGCCTTAGAAGAATGGCAGGAGCGCCGAGAGGCGCATGAGATCCGAGCCATTTGTATAGCGGAGACTTGGGAACTCCTTCAATCGGGTCATGCAATAAGATCTCTGATACTATTAATCCAATCGTTTTTGAGGAAAAATGTGATCTTTCCTTTATTGATAATAACTAAAAATATGGCTCGTATACTCTTATTTCAAAGTCCTGAATTGTTTCAGGATTTCGCGGATTTAAAGAAGGAAACTCACACCTTGTGCGATTTTGGTGGTATTCCACTTGACGAGTCACAAGACCCACTAGGGTGGTTCACAACTGGTTGTCAGATAAGGATCCACTTTCCTTTTGAGTGGAAACCTTGGCGAGAACCCGATCAAAGCAAAGAGAGCAGTGTGGCACAGGATTTTTATTTAACGGTGTTTGGAAGAATAACTACGATTCCTTTTGGTACAGCTCGCAAACCCTATCCATTTTTGAAAACCGTTTTTGAAGAACTAAAGAAAAAAAAAGCTTCTCAAGAACTCAAAAACCTACTCACAAGTGTAATTAGAAAGTTGCAAAAGAAGGGTTTTTTGAAGTTTAAAAGAAAAGGGTTTCTTCGAAAACGTCTTTTAGCTTTTCAAAAAAAAGGCTTTGAATCCAAGCTGCTAAAGGGCGTAAAAGTAAAAAAAAGAAAAAATTTGAAAAAAGGGCCACAATCACAATATAAATTAACAAAAAAGAAAAAAGAAAGGAAAGTGGATAAAACAAGCACAATCATAAGTGAAATAGAAAGGCTTATAAAAGAAAAGAAAAAAAGACTTTTCATTATTCAAACCAACATTAGTTCGACCAAAACCAGTTCTCATTCTAAAACATCAGAAGCACTACGAAGGGTTTCTAAAATCTTAAAAAGAAGAAAGGCACGATTCATTCGTAAATCTAGAATTTTTAGAAAATTGATCCTTGAATGGATATACGTGAAAATCCTTTTCGATTTGAAAAAGAGGTTTCTAGATGAAATGAATAAGAAAAGGAATAGTCTGAAAATGGTTGCGCAGTTTGTTTTGCAATTCAAAAAAAAAAGAAACAACAAAATGATTGACAATGGCATTAAAGGCATTAATAAAAAGAAAAGAAAAAAAAATCGCTTTATTTCAACTATAAAAAAGCATTCTTTTAATATGAGAAATAGTCAAATTAGTAAGAGTCAAAAAACCCTTGTTTTTGACTTATCCTCTCTGTCACAAGCATATGTATTTTTGAAATTATCACAAACGGAGAAGTCTTCTTTGAGAGTATCTAAATTCCGTAATTTGAGAAATTTGAGACTTGGGATGAATCGATGGAAAGAATGGTTAAGAGGCCATTTTGACTACTATCTGTTATCTGACATTAGATGGTCCAGATTAGAAGCACAAAAATGGCGAAATAAAATGAATCAATGTCGCACATCTGAAAATCACAATTTCAAGAAAGGGGATTCATATGAAGTAGACTCATTGCCCATTAACCCACAAAAATTAAAATTGAAAAAGCACCTACGATATGATCTTTTAGCATATAGCTTCTTGAATGCTGAATATAAGAAGGATCCCTATGTCATAGCACCATCATTAGTCAATAATGAACACACCGCAATTTCACATCTTTACAACATACACAAAGACAGCCTTGTTAATATGCTGACAAGTAACTATCAAAATTTGCGCGATTCCAGGGAAAAGCATCCTTTGTTGGATATGCATATGGACGTTAATAGGACGTCGCTGCGTAGGCGGATGAATTCTAATCAGATACTCTTTCATCTTGAAGATAAGAAAAAAGGATCTAAGGTGGTGGATAAAGTCGCTATTGATTCATGGGTAACTGGACAGAATAGGGTGCTCCCGGCCGGGTGGTTACCCGAAACCGAGGCCGGCCTCGGGTTCATAGAGGCCGCAACACTTGCCCTAGAAACCGTAAGGCACCAACTCTGTTTCTCTGTTTACGGCTTGTTTTGGCCTGAGTTTGATAGGCATAGGCTAGACAAGCTTGGCTGTGTTTTTCGGTATGAAAAGTGGTATGATAAAAGGCGTACTCCGATTTTAAAAAAACAAAAAAGCATGGCTAAGCGAAAAAAAGAATTGGCTGCTAGAAAAAAAAAAATGTCGGGGAGGGCCGAAGCGATAAAGATTGCTCAACGAGAGTTTGACCTGAGTTTGATACTAGAACCTGAAGAAGTGGAAAAAATCGAAAAAAAGAACTTTTTTGATTGGATGGGGTTAAATAATGAAAACGAACTAGAAGAACTAATGGAACGCAATAATGATGAAAAGAAAAGTTCTTTCCTAGAATCGAGTTTTTTTCTCTTCCCAGAATTTATCAAACTTTATAATTTAGTCAATCTTTATGCGAAAGCGGAGTGGACCACGCCGATTCATTCTTTTTTGCAAAATGGAAAGATACGTTCGCGCTCCTCTTACGCGGATTTAAAGGTTGAGGTTGACCCCTTGAACTGGTACATGTACGACAAAAAGGAATGGCCGGCGAAAGGAATACCACTTTGGGACTCGAACAGGGCCCGACGTCGTCGTCGACATCGCAGGGCGTTATTGAACCTAGGGAGAAAAGACCCGAGGAAGGAAACGACTTTGGACATTATGATAGATCCTACTGAGAGAGAAAGGGCTTATGCTGAGGCAATATCCGAAATTAAGGCCGAAGAACAAAAGAAAATAGACGAAGAATACGAAGAAGAAAAGGAAAAAAAGAAAAAAGAACAAGGAAAGGCCTTTGACGAAACAAGCTACATAAAAACACACAAAAAAGGATTTGCTCGGGTGAGTACATTGAAACCGATCAAGTATTCAAGGTTCCGAAAGACGGCGCTGAAGGATCTAAAAGAGTCGAATTCTTTTCGGTATCAAGTGCACTATAGCCTACGTTATTTGATAGCCGACTATCTTACTAATGTTACACGCACAAGCCAAGTCACCAATAAAGCAACTAACCCGAAGCTGCTTATTGTCTTCATAAAAGATCTTATAGAAATGAGTCAATTTGGAATCATGGGAACTACTCAAAATCAACTTCCAACTTTGCAAGATATCCTAAAAATGGGGTATCTCGTTCTGAACCCCATTCGTACCTTTAAAAGATTGAGGTGTGAGCGCATTAAGTATGAAATCCTAGCGATTTCCCTGATTCATAAGAATCAATTCCAAAAATTGGCCTACACTCCGGGTCCGGACAATAAAAGAGACCCTTGTCGGGAGATAGGTGTGAACAAAGTGAAGCAAACTACATATAAGGTCCGCAAGGGGCGCAAGGTAGTAGAATCGTTGAGCGTACGAAGACTGACAGTTAAGAGGTGTTGGGGACTGCGTGTGTCTTATGGGAAATTTGGGTGTCCTAGGTCTTTCTGGACCCGATTTGTTCGATATTTAGTTCACCCATTCGCAATCCCATTGAAAGCCAAAGCACGTGGAAAGAAACAGAGAAAGCGGTCTCCTTGGTCTTATGAGAGAGTCTTTGGTCTATTCAACTGGAAAACCGAAGTACGTCCAAAGAAAAAGAGAAATCGGACTCCTTGGTCTTATGAGAGAGTATTTGGTCAATTCCACGCAGACCAGATGAGGTTCTTTTATAAGATAGGTGTTTGCGGCAAGTTCAAGCGCGAATGCACAGCTATCCTTCTAAGCCTTCTAACTGACCCTAAGCATGCCAACGACAGAATCAAAAAGCTTATTCTTTTGGACGAGGGAGTGCCAGACACGCTTGTCGAAAAGGGTCTGCTTGTTCCTGAAAATCTTTTCTCCCCCAGACGCCGCAGACAATTGAGAATTTTAAATGAACTAAATAAAAAAAAGAAAAAAGAGAAAAAAGAGAAAAGAATCCCTCAAACCAAATTCACCCGCTACACAAAACTTCTTAAAGAAACTGGACGTATGGATTTGAACCTACTATTGAGAGAACTAGACGAACGAGAAAAGAGACAAGGAGAGGAACGACTAAATCTAGTTCAAAAGAAAGAAAGAGAACAAGAAGAACTACGCAAGAAAGAAGAAGAAAGCAAAGAATTAAACAGAATCAAAAAGAAACTAATGAGATTAAGGTTTTTTCTTTGGCCGAATTATCGACTCGAAGACTTAGCTTGTATGAATCGCTATTGGTTTGATACTACTAATGGCAGCCGTTTCAGTATGTTACGGATCCGAGTATATCCACGATTTCAAACCCGTTAATATTCCAGTTTGACTAGAATACCCATACCATTATAATGGATTGTTTTACATTCCAGGTGTACCCCATGAAATATAGAAATGGCTCAACAAAAGCTTCTTTCTTTTGTTGAGCCATTGTTTGATTTTTAGATATTCATTTGAATATTCCAATTTTTCTCTTTTGTTTATCTTGTGTAAGTGGAGAAAGAAATAGACTCTTCTTTTGTATACCGAGCCGAATCCAATTTCAATTTGAATGAATTGTTGATTCATTTTTGATTTTCAAAAATGAGAAGTTCATAACGAAATGAATATTTTATTACATAAAAAATGGATAAATTCAAAAAGAACTAGGATTATTATTACTGATCAGTCAAATTCATTTTTTAAAAAAAGAAAAGATAAGGAAACCTTGTTTTATGGTAAAAACTCCATTAATTTCAGTTATCTCGCAAGAAGAAAAAGAAAAGAATAGAGGGTCCGTTGAATTTCAAGTATTTTGTTTTAACAAGAAAATAGACAAAATTTCTTCCCATTTGAAATTGCACAGAAAGGACTATTTATCTCAGAGAGGTCTACATCAAATTTTGGGAAAACGCGATCGTCTGCTGTCTTATTTGTCAAAGACAAATAGAGTACGTTATAAAGAATTAATAAATAGGTTGAATATTCGCGAGTCAAAAACTCGTTCAATTTGAAATGTTATTTTCAATTATTTGCTTTATTAGATTTTTGCATTTGGATGAATGTCTTTTCGTTTTCGGCAATTCATGAAAGAAAAAAGAGAGGAAAAACTTATGACTATACCAGCTACAAGAAAAGACCTCATGATAGTCAATATGGGCCCTCATCACCCATCAATGCACGGTGTTCTTCGGCTCATCCTTACTCTAGATGGTGAAGATGTTATCGACTGTGAACCTGTATTGGGTTATTTACACAGAGGCATGGAAAAAATTGCGGAAAATCGAACTATTATACAATATCTGCCTTATGTAACACGTTGGGATTATTTGGCTACTATGTTCACAGAAGTAATAACTGTAAATGCCCCAGAGCAATTGGGAAATATTCAAGTACCTAAAAGGGCTGGCTATATCAGAACAATTATGCTGGAATTAAGTCGTATAGCTTCTCATCTATTATGGCTTGGACCCTTTATGGCCGATATTGGCGCACAAACCCCCTTTTTTTATATTTTCAGAGAAAGAGAATTAATATATGATCTGTTTGAAGCAGCCACCGGTATGAGAATGATGCATAATTATTTTCGTATCGGAGGAGTTGCAGCCGATCTACCTCATGGCTGGATAGATAAATGCTTGGATTTCTGTAATTATTTTTTAACAGGACTTGCTGAATATGAAAAGCTTATTACGCGGAATCCTATTTTTTTAGAGCGAGTAGAGGGAATAGGCATTATTGGTAAAGAAGAAGCAATAAATTGGGGTTTATCAGGACCAATGCTACGAGCTTCCGGAATGCAATGGGATCTTCGTAAAATCGAGAATTCTGAATGTTACAAAAAATTCGATTGGGAGGTTCAGTGGCAAAAAGAAGGAGATTCATTAGCTCGCTATTTAGTCCGAATCGGTGAAATGAGGGAATCCATAAAAATTATTCAACAGGCTCTGGAAGGAATTCCGGGAGGTCCTTATGAGAATTTAGAAATTCGATGTTTTGATAGAGAAAGGTATCCAGAATGGGGCGGTTTTGAATATCGATTCATTAGTAAAAAACCTTCTCCTACTTTTGAATTGCCGAAACAAGAACTTTATGTGAGAGTTGAAGCCCCAAAAGGAGAATTGGGAGTTTTTATGATAGGAGATCGGAGCAGCTTTCCTTGGAGATGGAAAATACGTCCACCGGGTTTTATGAATTTGCAAATTCTTCCTCAGTTAGTTAAAAGAATGAAATTGGCTGATATTATGACAATACTAGGTAGCATAGATATCATTATGGGAGAAGTTGATCGTTGAGATGATAATTGATACACCAGAAGTACAAGATATCAATTCTTTTTACAGATTCGAATCCCTACAAGAGATATATGGGATCGTCTGGATGCTTGTCCCTATTTTGACCCTTGTAGTGGGAATCACAATAGGTGTATTAGTAATTGTGTGGTTAGAAAGAGAAATATCCGCGGGGATACAACAACGTATTGGGCCTGAATACGCCGGTCCTTTCGGAATTCTTCAAGCTCTAGCAGATGGGACAAAACTGCTTTTGAAAGAGAACCTTCTTCCATCTAGAGGGGATAGCCCTTTGTTCAGTATTGGCCCATCCATGGCAGTCATATCAATTCTTCTAAGTTATTCAGTAATTCCTTTTAGCTATCGCCTTGTTTTAGCTGATCTAAATGTTGGTGTTTTTTTATGGATTGCCATTTCAAGTATTGCTCCCATTGGACTTCTTATGTCAGGATATGGATCAAATAATAAATATTCCTTTTTAGGTGGTCTACGAGCTGCCGCTCAATCAATTAGTTATGAAATACCATTAACTCTATGTGTGTTGTCAATATCTCTACGTGTGATTCGTTAAAACAGAAACCCGCATTCGGGTTGAGGAACTAAACCAGATAGTTATATGAGTGAAAGAAAACAGCTTCTATTCTATAGTCTAAAATGAGAAATTGGCAGTCAAAAACGGAGTCTCATTTCCTATGTACAAGAGGTAAGCGGAAGTAAACATTAAGGGAAAGGGCCCTTGCCCCAAGATTGGTTGAGTAGTCATCCTGGCTTGAAGCGGGCTCAAAAGATCAACCGGATACGGTTTTCGTTACCCTTTCTGCCTATTCCCTCATATCTATTACCATAACAATACCAAATGGGGAGCTCCTTTAAAATGAGTGGATAGTTAGGAACACCAAAATACATAAAGGATTGGTAATGGAGATTTTGTAAATTGTCCAAAAGGACATTTTTACATAACATAAAAAGAAGAGTAATTGGGGGCTTTAAGTTGGTAGAAATGATCAAGCAGTACTCCTCGCAATTCCGACCTAGAGTATCAAAATAACAAAGCCATGGAACTCACTACGTTAATCTAGACAATTAACGATAAATAGGTTATCATACTTTCGAGTAAGCCGCTATGGTGAAATTGGTAGACACGCTGCTCTTAGGAAGCAGTGCTAAAGCATCTCGGTTCGAGTCCGAGTAGCGGCATAAGATTTTCTATTCGAGATCAAAAAAACCATATTCTATTTCTTTCTTTTCTTGAATAAAAGAAATTCAATTCAAGATTCCCATTTCCTTATATTTTAATTGGAGGAACCCTCACTTAGTTTATTTTTATGATATTTTTGACTTTAGAGCACATATTGACCCATATCTGTTTTTCGGTTGTTTCAATTGTAATTACAATTCATTTGATGACCTTATTGGTCAATGAAATTGTAGGACTACAGAATTCGTCAGAAAGGGGCAGGATAGTAACTTTGTTCTGTATAACAGGATTCTTAATAACGCGTTGGATTTATTCAGGGCATTTCCCATTAAGTAATTTATATGAATCATTAATCTTTCTTTCATGGAATTTCTCCATTATTAATATGCTTCCGTATTTTAAAAACGGAAAAAATGATTTAAGCGCAATAACCTCACCAAGTACTCTTTTTATCCAAGGCTTTGCTACTTCAGGTCTTTTAACTCAAATCCATCAACCCAAAATCTTAGTACCCGCTCTCCAATCCCAGTGGTTAATGATGCACGTAAGTATGATGGTATTGAGCTATGCATCTCTTTTGTGTGGATCGTTATTATCAGTAGCTCTTTTAGTCATTACATTTCGAAAAAGGAGAAGAGTGGTTGGTAAAAGAAATCATTTCTTAAATGGGTTCTTTTACAATATTCAATACAAAAATGAAAGAGAGAAGATTTTAATAAAAACTTCTTTTCCTTCTTCTGTAAATTATTACAAGTATCACTTGCTTCAACAATTTGATTATTGGAGTTATCGTATTATTAGTCTAGGGTTTCTATTTTTAACCATAGGAATTCTTTCGGGAGCAGTATGGGCGAATGAGGCATGGGGGTCGTATTGGAGTTGGGACCCAAAGGAAACTTGGGCGTTTATTACTTGGACGATATTTGCGGTTTATTTACATATTCGAGAAAAGAAAAAATCGGAAGATGTAAATTCCGCAATTGTGGCTTCTATTGGCTTTCTTATAATTTGGATATGCTATTTCGGAATCAATATCTTAAGAATAGGATTGCATAGTTATGGTTCATTTCCAATTTCATATAATTGAATTGAAGGAAGGTTATGAGAAAGAGAAAACCCGATTGGCAAAGCAACGGGCTTGCATAAATATAAAAAAACGGCATAAAAGCCGTTGAGAACCATTTGAATCACTACACATAACTTGATTCAAATGGTTTTCACAAGGGCCAAAAATGTCTGATTACAAATCCATTTTTTCTTTTTGCTTAACTTGAAATTAAGGCAAAGAAACGCATTTTTGATTGTCCAAGTCCATCAAAAATGTGACTTTGATATAGGATTTCTTTTTTGAGTTTTTTGTTTTATTTGTGAAAGCTATCTATCAAAAAATTTTGATACAATCAATTCAACCTTGTCAACCGACAATGAGAGAAGAAAATCGGGATAAATACCCATACCTATTACGGGTAAAAGGATACAAATCGAAACAAATAACTCGCGCGGACCAGAATCAAAAAAAGAGGAGTTTGGGGCATTAAAAAGCCTGTAACCATAGAACATCTGGCGTAACATAGATAGTGAATAAATCGGAGTTAATATCATTCCAATTGCCATTACAAAAGTAATTATTAGTTTTGGCATTAAAAGAAATTTTTGGCTGGTGATTATTCCAAAAAAGACTATCAATTCTGCAACAAAACCACTCATGCCCGGTAATGCAAGGGAGGCCATCGATAAGATACTGAACATCGTAAATATTTTCGGAATGGAAACGGCCATTCCACCCATTTCGTCGAAAAAACCAAGACGTATTCTATCATAACTCGTCCCTGCCAAGAAAAAAAGCGCAGCACCAATAAATCCATGAGAGATTATTTGTAAAAGAGCTCCACTGAGTCCCGCATCCGTTATAGAGCCAATTCCTATAATTATGAAACCCATATGAGATACAGAGGAGTAGGCTATTCTTTTTTTTAAATTACGTTGACCAAGAGATGTCGAAGCTGCATAAACTATTTGGATTGCGCCTACTATAATCAAGTAGGGGGAAAATATAGAATGCGCATGGGGCAATAATTCCATATTGATCCTAACCAATCCATAAGCTCCCATTTTTAATAAGATTCCGGCTAGAAGCATACAAGTACTGTAATGGGCCTCTCCATGAGTGTCTGGTAACCAAGTATGTAAGGGTATAATCGGTGATTTGACAGCAAAAGCAATAAGAAAGCCGATATAGAATATTATTTCTAGTGCGGCAGGATACGATCTATGAGCTGATATTTCAAAATTGAATGTTGGCTCGTTAGAACCGTATAACCCGATACCTAGAACGCCTATTAATAAAAAGATCGAACTTCCTGCAGTGTACAAAATAAACTTTGTAGATGAATACAGGCGTTTCTTTCCCCCCCATATGGATAACAGTAAATAAACGGGAATTAACTCTAGCTCCCACATTATGAAAAAAAGCAAAAGATCCTGAGAAGAAAATGATCCTATTTGACCACTGTACATTGCTAACATCATGAAATGGAATAATCGGGAATCTCGAGTAATGGGCCAAGCCGCTAAAGTAGCCAAAGTGGTGATAAATCCCGTCAGTAAAATGGGTCCCAGGGAAAGTCCATCTATTCCCAATCTCCAGTTAAAATGAAAAAAAAGGATCCAATTATAATCCTCCACTAGTTGGATTAATGGATCGTCCAATTGGAAATGATAAGAGAATGCATAGGCCGTTAGAAGGAGTTCTAGTGAACAGACGCACAAAGTATACCATTTAGTTACCTTATTTCCTCTATGAGGGAGAAAGAAAAGCAAAGAACCCGCTGAGATCGGAAAAATAACAATTATTGTTAACCAAGGAAAATAATTCGTGGTAAAGACAAGATAAACTTGGACCATAAAACCCATGCTCAAAAATAGAATCTATTAATCTCTATTCTCTTTTTTTTTTCGAGTACGGGTTTTGTCGGTAAAAAAACAAGAAAAATGTATTCAATTCAACTGGGGTTTTCCGAAAGGTATTAATAAGCTAGACCCATACTTCGAGTTGTTTCATGCCATAAATAAACCCGAACACTTAAGAAATCTGTTGGACAGGCGGATTCACATCTTTTACATCCGACACAGTCCTCTGTTCTTGGAGCAGAAGCAATTTGCTTAGCTTTACATCCGTCCCAAGGTATCATTTCTAATACATCTGTAGGGCAGGCTCTGACACATTGAGTACACCCTATACATGTATCATAAATTTTTACTGAGTGTGACATGGGGTCTATAAATTTTGAAACGTCATAAATTTTCGATCTAGTCAATTCATTTTGAAAGAACTGATATATTTCGCCACCAGATGAATCAATGATTTAGCAGAATTTTTCAACCTACTACTTTTGGTCTTCAAAAAAGGCCAAGATACTTTGATTTCCTCTGTTTTTGCAAATAGAATCTAGGTCACATATCATACATACCAATTTAAATTGATGAATGAGAAAATAAGAATTAGCTAATTAATACTACTTATTCAATAAATTCGATTGATTAATACGAATTGATTTCTTGTTACGATAAATTGACGAAAGAATAGCCGGTCCAATAGCTGCTTCAGCGGCTGCAATCGCTATAACAAAAAGGGAGAAAATGTCACCTTTTAGTTGGCGACTATCAAAAAAATCAGAAAATGTTACAAAATTTAAATTAACCCCATTCAGCATAAGTTCAAGAGACATAAGAGCCCTAATAATATTCCGACTCGTGATCAATCCATAGATACCAATAGAAAATAAAAAAGAACTCAAAACAAGGACATGTTCGAGTATCATTGAAGAGCTCCTTATCCATTTCAATTCATTTCAATAGCAAAAAGAATGCAACAGATTCGATTCATTTTGATGCTACTAAAAACAAGTATCAAACAAAGGCAATGTGTCGAAAAAATAGATTTTACATTTTCTATATGAATAGAATGAAAAGTCTTCACGCAGAATTCAAAGGAGATAGATATGATAAAAGAGAAGAGCATTTCACTTCGATTTTTTGTTGTTTTGCCAGTTAGATTAGAAATGAAAAAGTTTTTTTACTTTTTTTTACTGACGAGCCACAGAAATTGCACCTAACAAAGCAACTAAAAGAATTATTGAAATGAGTTCAAATGGAAGAAAAAAATCTGTTGATAAATGAATTCCAAGCTGTTGACTATTACTTATCAAATCTTTTTCTATAATCTGGTTTGATCTTGTAGTCCAAATAATCCCATACCATGATGTATTTAGAATAGTAGTAATTAGTGAAAAAAACAGAATTGTAGAAATTAGTGAAGTAAGCCCATCCCCAACAGTCCAAAGAGGACTCTCTTTGTAATATTCTGAACCATTCATGAACATCACAGCAAATATTATTAAAACGTTTATAGCTCCTACGTAAATAAGGAGCTGTGCAGCAGCTACAAAATAGGAGTTTGATAGAATATAAAATAAAGATATACAAATAAAAACAAATCCCAAAGAAAAGGCAGAATAAATAGGGTTGGTAAGTAATACAACCCCCAGACTCCCTAATATAAGACCTGATCCCAGAAAAACTAAAAGAAAATCGTGTATTGGTCCGGGCAAATCCATTATATGTAAGAAATAAATCCAAATCTTTTTCATGACCTTATTGACCCCACCAGGAAAATTTTTACGATATCAACCCATTAAGATTCAATTAGAATTGGAATGAGTGTGAATTGCCGTAGGTCGAATTATTCGACAAACCCCCACTCTATATTTCGAATAAAGAAAGGTTATGTTAAGAAACTTGAAATCCAAATGAAGCCGGGGTTCTCACTAACCAATCAATAGTTCCAGTTTGTCCTTATTGAACAAGAAAAAAAAAAAGACCGGATTCTTTATTCTTTTAGGCCAAAGACGAAGTTTAGTAATTGGAATTTTTTTTATTAAAAAAAAGGGTTTACCCCCCCTTTTTTTTATTTTATTTTAGATGAATTCAAAACGGTTCGGATTGTATAATCATCAATTACTGGCATTGGTAAACGACCCAGAGCAGTTTGATTATAATTCAATTCGTGACGATCATAGGTTGAAAGTTCATATTCTTCGGTCATGGATAAACAATTTGTTGGACAATACTCAACGCAATTACCACAAAATATACAAATTCCAAAATCAATACTGTAATTAAGTAAGCGTTTCTTTCGAATATCAGTTTCAAATTTCCAATCAACAACAGGTAGATCTATAGGGCATACACGAACACACACTTCACACGCAATGCATTTATCAAATTCAAAATGGATTCGACCGCGAAAACGCTCGGATGTAATTAATTTTTCATAGGGATATTGAATAGTTACAGGGAAACGATTTGCGTGGGATAGGGTAATCATCAAACTTTGACCAATGTACCTTGCGGCTCGTACTGTTTGTTGACCATAATTCATGAATCCAGTTACCATATGGAACATATCGTGAATATCTCTGAATATTTTTACCTTTCTTTCTCTTGTTTCATACACACTATGAAGATAGAATAGAAGATAGAATATCCCAATCCTTTTTGATTTCCCCTACAGCGAAAGGAGTTGAGAAGAGGTTGTTAATAATAGATTACCGAGAGAAATGGGTAAAAGAAATTTCCACCCAAGATTTAATAGTTGGTCCATTCTTAGCCTAGGTAAAGTCCATCTTGTTGTGATAGAAATAAACAAGAAAAAAAAAGTTTTAGCTAATGTAATGAAAAGTGCGACTGTTGTTCTAAAGATTCCACCCGCGTTATTTATTTCAAATAATGGAGGAAAGTCTATGTATGGAATAGAGAGATTCCAACCGCCCAAATAAAGAATTGTTACAAATAAGGAAGAAACTAATAAATTTAAATAGGAAGTGACGTAAAATAAACCAAACTTTATACCTGAATATTCGGTTTGATAACCGGCTACTAATTCTTCCTCTGCTTCTGGTAAATCAAAGGGTAATCTTTCGCATTCGGCTAGGGAAGCAATTAGAAAAACAAGAAACCCTATAGGTTGACGCCACAAATTCCACCCCCAAAAACCATATTTTGACTGCGCCTCAATTATATCAACTGTACTTGAACTATTAGAAAATCCTAGTCGGCAAAAGCATCACTATTCCCATCGCTATTACAGAACCGTACGTGAGATTTTTTTACCTCATACGGCTCCTCAAGGGTCTCAAATAAATTGAAGGACCAAGTCTTTTTATCTGACTCTATTTTTAGTCTAGATAAAGGTTTTAAAAATCTTTTGTAAGGTCCCGAATTAGACCAAAGGAATTCTGTCTACTAAAATAAAAACGAAAAGAAAGAAGAAAATGAAAAAAGACTTCTGAATTTATCTCATCCTTTAATATTTACTTTTTTGTTTCTTGAGTAATAACTTAATCCTTGAATAAAATACCCCGTCTCAAGATATCCATAAATACTCCGACCCGGGGGTTTCGATTACGAAAATGGTTTTACATTATTTTCTTTAAGTTCATGCCTTGAATAATGGCACGAGTTCTATCTTCCTAAAACTAGAATTTCAATATCAGTCTAAAAAAAACTAAAAAAAATGACTTTTTTCTTTCTATTGTAATTTATTACAATTCTAGTATTTCTTTTTTTTTCGTTCCTATTCTTCACTCTAGGTCGGAATTGCGAGGAGTACTGCTTGATCATTTCTACCAACTTAAAGCCCCCAATTACTCTTCTTTTTATGTTATGTAAAAATGTCCTTTTGGACAATTTACAAAATCTCCATTACCAATCCTTTATGTATTTTGGTGTTCCTAACTATCCACTCATTTTAAAGGAGCTCCCCATTTGGTATTGTTATGGTAATAGATATGAGGGAATAGGCAGAAAGGGTAACGAAAACCGTATCCGGTTGATCTTTTGAGCCCGCTTCAAGCCAGGATGACTACTCAACCAATCTTGGGGCAAGGGCCCTTTCCCTTAATGTTTACTTCCGCTTACCTCTTGTACATAGGAAATGAGACTCCGTTTTTGACTGCCAATTTCTCATTTTAGACTATAGAATAGAAGCTGTTTTCTTTCACTCATATAACTATCTGGTTTAGTTCCTCAACCCGAATGCGGGTTTCTGTTTTAACGAATCACACGTAGAGATATTGACAACACACATAGAGTTAATGGTATTTCATAACTAATTGATTGAGCGGCAGCTCGTAGACCACCTAAAAAGGAATATTTATTATTTGATCCATATCCTGACATAAGAAGTCCAATGGGAGCAATACTTGAAATGGCAATCCATAAAAAAACACCAACATTTAGATCAGCTAAAACAAGGCGATAGCTAAAAGGAATTACTGAATAACTTAGAAGAATTGATATGACTGCCATGGATGGGCCAATACTGAACAAAGGGCTATCCCCTCTAGATGGAAGAAGGTTCTCTTTCAAAAGCAGTTTTGTCCCATCTGCTAGAGCTTGAAGAATTCCGAAAGGACCGGCGTATTCAGGCCCAATACGTTGTTGTATCCCCGCGGATATTTCTCTTTCTAACCACACAATTACTAATACACCTATTGTGATTCCCACTACAAGGGTCAAAATAGGGACAAGCATCCAGACGATCCCATATATCTCTTGTAGGGATTCGAATCTGTAAAAAGAATTGATATCTTGTACTTCTGGTGTATCAATTATCATCTCAACGATCAACTTCTCCCATAATGATATCTATGCTACCTAGTATTGTCATAATATCAGCCAATTTCATTCTTTTAACTAACTGAGGAAGAATTTGCAAATTCATAAAACCCGGTGGACGTATTTTCCATCTCCAAGGAAAGCTGCTCCGATCTCCTATCATAAAAACTCCCAATTCTCCTTTTGGGGCTTCAACTCTCACATAAAGTTCTTGTTTCGGCAATTCAAAAGTAGGAGAAGGTTTTTTACTAATGAATCGATATTCAAAACCGCCCCATTCTGGATACCTTTCTCTATCAAAACATCGAATTTCTAAATTCTCATAAGGACCTCCCGGAATTCCTTCCAGAGCCTGTTGAATAATTTTTATGGATTCCCTCATTTCACCGATTCGGACTAAATAGCGAGCTAATGAATCTCCTTCTTTTTGCCACTGAACCTCCCAATCGAATTTTTTGTAACATTCAGAATTCTCGATTTTACGAAGATCCCATTGCATTCCGGAAGCTCGTAGCATTGGTCCTGATAAACCCCAATTTATTGCTTCTTCTTTACCAATAATGCCTATTCCCTCTACTCGCTCTAAAAAAATAGGATTCCGCGTAATAAGCTTTTCATATTCAGCAAGTCCTGTTAAAAAATAATTACAGAAATCCAAGCATTTATCTATCCAGCCATGAGGTAGATCGGCTGCAACTCCTCCGATACGAAAATAATTATGCATCATTCTCATACCGGTGGCTGCTTCAAACAGATCATATATTAATTCTCTTTCTCTGAAAATATAAAAAAAGGGGGTTTGTGCGCCAATATCGGCCATAAAGGGTCCAAGCCATAATAGATGAGAAGCTATACGACTTAATTCCAGCATAATTGTTCTGATATAGCCAGCCCTTTTAGGTACTTGAATATTTCCCAATTGCTCTGGGGCATTTACAGTTATTACTTCTGTGAACATAGTAGCCAAATAATCCCAACGTGTTACATAAGGCAGATATTGTATAATAGTTCGATTTTCCGCAATTTTTTCCATGCCTCTGTGTAAATAACCCAATACAGGTTCACAGTCGATAACATCTTCACCATCTAGAGTAAGGATGAGCCGAAGAACACCGTGCATTGATGGGTGATGAGGGCCCATATTGACTATCATGAGGTCTTTTCTTGTAGCTGGTATAGTCATAAGTTTTTCCTCTCTTTTTTCTTTCATGAATTGCCGAAAACGAAAAGACATTCATCCAAATGCAAAAATCTAATAAAGCAAATAATTGAAAATAACATTTCAAATTGAACGAGTTTTTGACTCGCGAATATTCAACCTATTTATTAATTCTTTATAACGTACTCTATTTGTCTTTGACAAATAAGACAGCAGACGATCGCGTTTTCCCAAAATTTGATGTAGACCTCTCTGAGATAAATAGTCCTTTCTGTGCAATTTCAAATGGGAAGAAATTTTGTCTATTTTCTTGTTAAAACAAAATACTTGAAATTCAACGGACCCTCTATTCTTTTCTTTTTCTTCTTGCGAGATAACTGAAATTAATGGAGTTTTTACCATAAAACAAGGTTTCCTTATCTTTTCTTTTTTTAAAAAATGAATTTGACTGATCAGTAATAATAATCCTAGTTCTTTTTGAATTTATCCATTTTTTATGTAATAAAATATTCATTTCGTTATGAACTTCTCATTTTTGAAAATCAAAAATGAATCAACAATTCATTCAAATTGAAATTGGATTCGGCTCGGTATACAAAAGAAGAGTCTATTTCTTTCTCCACTTACACAAGATAAACAAAAGAGAAAAATTGGAATATTCAAATGAATATCTAAAAATCAAACAATGGCTCAACAAAAGAAAGAAGCTTTTGTTGAGCCATTTCTATATTTCATGGGGTACACCTGGAATGTAAAACAATCCATTATAATGGTATGGGTATTCTAGTCAAACTGGAATATTAACGGGTTTGAAATCGTGGATATACTCGGATCCGTAACATACTGAAACGGCTGCCATTAGTAGTATCAAACCAATAGCGATTCATACAAGCTAAGTCTTCGAGTCGATAATTCGGCCAAAGAAAAAACCTTAATCTCATTAGTTTCTTTTTGATTCTGTTTAATTCTTTGCTTTCTTCTTCTTTCTTGCGTAGTTCTTCTTGTTCTCTTTCTTTCTTTTGAACTAGATTTAGTCGTTCCTCTCCTTGTCTCTTTTCTCGTTCGTCTAGTTCTCTCAATAGTAGGTTCAAATCCATACGTCCAGTTTCTTTAAGAAGTTTTGTGTAGCGGGTGAATTTGGTTTGAGGGATTCTTTTCTCTTTTTTCTCTTTTTTCTTTTTTTTATTTAGTTCATTTAAAATTCTCAATTGTCTGCGGCGTCTGGGGGAGAAAAGATTTTCAGGAACAAGCAGACCCTTTTCGACAAGCGTGTCTGGCACTCCCTCGTCCAAAAGAATAAGCTTTTTGATTCTGTCGTTGGCATGCTTAGGGTCAGTTAGAAGGCTTAGAAGGATAGCTGTGCATTCGCGCTTGAACTTGCCGCAAACACCTATCTTATAAAAGAACCTCATCTGGTCTGCGTGGAATTGACCAAATACTCTCTCATAAGACCAAGGAGTCCGATTTCTCTTTTTCTTTGGACGTACTTCGGTTTTCCAGTTGAATAGACCAAAGACTCTCTCATAAGACCAAGGAGACCGCTTTCTCTGTTTCTTTCCACGTGCTTTGGCTTTCAATGGGATTGCGAATGGGTGAACTAAATATCGAACAAATCGGGTCCAGAAAGACCTAGGACACCCAAATTTCCCATAAGACACACGCAGTCCCCAACACCTCTTAACTGTCAGTCTTCGTACGCTCAACGATTCTACTACCTTGCGCCCCTTGCGGACCTTATATGTAGTTTGCTTCACTTTGTTCACACCTATCTCCCGACAAGGGTCTCTTTTATTGTCCGGACCCGGAGTGTAGGCCAATTTTTGGAATTGATTCTTATGAATCAGGGAAATCGCTAGGATTTCATACTTAATGCGCTCACACCTCAATCTTTTAAAGGTACGAATGGGGTTCAGAACGAGATACCCCATTTTTAGGATATCTTGCAAAGTTGGAAGTTGATTTTGAGTAGTTCCCATGATTCCAAATTGACTCATTTCTATAAGATCTTTTATGAAGACAATAAGCAGCTTCGGGTTAGTTGCTTTATTGGTGACTTGGCTTGTGCGTGTAACATTAGTAAGATAGTCGGCTATCAAATAACGTAGGCTATAGTGCACTTGATACCGAAAAGAATTCGACTCTTTTAGATCCTTCAGCGCCGTCTTTCGGAACCTTGAATACTTGATCGGTTTCAATGTACTCACCCGAGCAAATCCTTTTTTGTGTGTTTTTATGTAGCTTGTTTCGTCAAAGGCCTTTCCTTGTTCTTTTTTCTTTTTTTCCTTTTCTTCTTCGTATTCTTCGTCTATTTTCTTTTGTTCTTCGGCCTTAATTTCGGATATTGCCTCAGCATAAGCCCTTTCTCTCTCAGTAGGATCTATCATAATGTCCAAAGTCGTTTCCTTCCTCGGGTCTTTTCTCCCTAGGTTCAATAACGCCCTGCGATGTCGACGACGACGTCGGGCCCTGTTCGAGTCCCAAAGTGGTATTCCTTTCGCCGGCCATTCCTTTTTGTCGTACATGTACCAGTTCAAGGGGTCAACCTCAACCTTTAAATCCGCGTAAGAGGAGCGCGAACGTATCTTTCCATTTTGCAAAAAAGAATGAATCGGCGTGGTCCACTCCGCTTTCGCATAAAGATTGACTAAATTATAAAGTTTGATAAATTCTGGGAAGAGAAAAAAACTCGATTCTAGGAAAGAACTTTTCTTTTCATCATTATTGCGTTCCATTAGTTCTTCTAGTTCGTTTTCATTATTTAACCCCATCCAATCAAAAAAGTTCTTTTTTTCGATTTTTTCCACTTCTTCAGGTTCTAGTATCAAACTCAGGTCAAACTCTCGTTGAGCAATCTTTATCGCTTCGGCCCTCCCCGACATTTTTTTTTTTCTAGCAGCCAATTCTTTTTTTCGCTTAGCCATGCTTTTTTGTTTTTTTAAAATCGGAGTACGCCTTTTATCATACCACTTTTCATACCGAAAAACACAGCCAAGCTTGTCTAGCCTATGCCTATCAAACTCAGGCCAAAACAAGCCGTAAACAGAGAAACAGAGTTGGTGCCTTACGGTTTCTAGGGCAAGTGTTGCGGCCTCTATGAACCCGAGGCCGGCCTCGGTTTCGGGTAACCACCCGGCCGGGAGCACCCTATTCTGTCCAGTTACCCATGAATCAATAGCGACTTTATCCACCACCTTAGATCCTTTTTTCTTATCTTCAAGATGAAAGAGTATCTGATTAGAATTCATCCGCCTACGCAGCGACGTCCTATTAACGTCCATATGCATATCCAACAAAGGATGCTTTTCCCTGGAATCGCGCAAATTTTGATAGTTACTTGTCAGCATATTAACAAGGCTGTCTTTGTGTATGTTGTAAAGATGTGAAATTGCGGTGTGTTCATTATTGACTAATGATGGTGCTATGACATAGGGATCCTTCTTATATTCAGCATTCAAGAAGCTATATGCTAAAAGATCATATCGTAGGTGCTTTTTCAATTTTAATTTTTGTGGGTTAATGGGCAATGAGTCTACTTCATATGAATCCCCTTTCTTGAAATTGTGATTTTCAGATGTGCGACATTGATTCATTTTATTTCGCCATTTTTGTGCTTCTAATCTGGACCATCTAATGTCAGATAACAGATAGTAGTCAAAATGGCCTCTTAACCATTCTTTCCATCGATTCATCCCAAGTCTCAAATTTCTCAAATTACGGAATTTAGATACTCTCAAAGAAGACTTCTCCGTTTGTGATAATTTCAAAAATACATATGCTTGTGACAGAGAGGATAAGTCAAAAACAAGGGTTTTTTGACTCTTACTAATTTGACTATTTCTCATATTAAAAGAATGCTTTTTTATAGTTGAAATAAAGCGATTTTTTTTTCTTTTCTTTTTATTAATGCCTTTAATGCCATTGTCAATCATTTTGTTGTTTCTTTTTTTTTTGAATTGCAAAACAAACTGCGCAACCATTTTCAGACTATTCCTTTTCTTATTCATTTCATCTAGAAACCTCTTTTTCAAATCGAAAAGGATTTTCACGTATATCCATTCAAGGATCAATTTTCTAAAAATTCTAGATTTACGAATGAATCGTGCCTTTCTTCTTTTTAAGATTTTAGAAACCCTTCGTAGTGCTTCTGATGTTTTAGAATGAGAACTGGTTTTGGTCGAACTAATGTTGGTTTGAATAATGAAAAGTCTTTTTTTCTTTTCTTTTATAAGCCTTTCTATTTCACTTATGATTGTGCTTGTTTTATCCACTTTCCTTTCTTTTTTCTTTTTTGTTAATTTATATTGTGATTGTGGCCCTTTTTTCAAATTTTTTCTTTTTTTTACTTTTACGCCCTTTAGCAGCTTGGATTCAAAGCCTTTTTTTTGAAAAGCTAAAAGACGTTTTCGAAGAAACCCTTTTCTTTTAAACTTCAAAAAACCCTTCTTTTGCAACTTTCTAATTACACTTGTGAGTAGGTTTTTGAGTTCTTGAGAAGCTTTTTTTTTCTTTAGTTCTTCAAAAACGGTTTTCAAAAATGGATAGGGTTTGCGAGCTGTACCAAAAGGAATCGTAGTTATTCTTCCAAACACCGTTAAATAAAAATCCTGTGCCACACTGCTCTCTTTGCTTTGATCGGGTTCTCGCCAAGGTTTCCACTCAAAAGGAAAGTGGATCCTTATCTGACAACCAGTTGTGAACCACCCTAGTGGGTCTTGTGACTCGTCAAGTGGAATACCACCAAAATCGCACAAGGTGTGAGTTTCCTTCTTTAAATCCGCGAAATCCTGAAACAATTCAGGACTTTGAAATAAGAGTATACGAGCCATATTTTTAGTTATTATCAATAAAGGAAAGATCACATTTTTCCTCAAAAACGATTGGATTAATAGTATCAGAGATCTTATTGCATGACCCGATTGAAGGAGTTCCCAAGTCTCCGCTATACAAATGGCTCGGATCTCATGCGCCTCTCGGCGCTCCTGCCATTCTTCTAAGGCATTCCCTTCTTCTTGGCGTTTTTTTTTGTCTTCTTCGTCTTCCCTGAGCCCTTGTAGTTCGTTTTCTGCTTCTATAGCAGCCTCTATAGCACTCTTTTGAGAATCTGGCAGGTTCCACAGTTTCTTCCAAATTCGGTTTAGACTTTCGGATATACGCTTAACTATAACTTGAAACCCGGAGTCCTGCAGTAGATATCTATAAACTTTTTTCATAAGCTCAAAGATATCTAAAGTGAGCAAAATGAGTATAAGGGTTTTCCTTCGTTTGGGCAAAAAAAGGGGCGACTGGGCACGGTGTTCATACCACCCACAAATCGTTACTTTTCGCCTTTGGGTGCGGTCGGCACCTTTGACCATATTGCGACGAAAATGCGTGATCTTAGCGTAACGGTAAAAATACCATTGCTTGATTTCACGTTGCTCATGTCGCTCATAGTACTTCCATACTTTCGTTCTAAATACCCGAAATTTTGCTTTTCTTGTACGCAAATAGACGTCTTCGGCTACTACATCGTCATTTCTTATCGTGTAGTCACTATAATCTATTTTTTCATCCTTGGTGTTGTATTCCCACCGAGGAACTTTTTTCATGATTGTCTGTAGTTTCAGCTGAAACTGACGGTATTTTTGATATTTTTTTCTCAGTTTCGGAATGTCTTCATGTGTAAATCCGCTTAAACCTTGATAGTAGGTATTCATTATGTGATATACCTTCTTACGATTTCTGCGTATTTTGTTAATTTTTTCTAAAAATGGGTTTGGATAGGAATAAAGGGTGCTTTTTGAACTTGTTCTCAAATTAGAATTCAGAACCAAAATTCTAGTTAAAATTCTATTTAAGGGAAAAGCCTCTTTTTGTTTGTTTGTCAATGTTCCTTTCTTTTTCTTCAAATTGAATAACCTTTTCATTTTTTGAAGTATTCTCAAAGTTTTCCCTAATAGACTCTTTTCGAAAATTTGTCGTCTAAGCTTTTGTTTTTGCTCGCTTTCCCGTTCCTTTTTCTGTCGCTCGAGTATCAAATACTGCTCTTTCTGATTTAAAGGTCGCAAGTCTTTAAAGAAGAACCACATTGTTTGCAGGTGCCCTTCCTCGTCAACCCTCTGTTCTGCTGCTGTTTTCGTGAATTTATGGTTATACCAAAAAGCTCCGCGAGAAGGTCCATCCCATACGGTATCCTTTTCCCTGTTCTTTCCTCCCGATGGGTGCATTTGGTCAAACAAGGTCTCAGAAATTGATTGCAAAACTTTCGGAGTGTATTTGAATTGAAAGAGCTTTCTCCGTATGTCAAATACATCCCTAAAAGGAGATCCGCTTTTTAGCTTCTGTACTCTTTTTCTTAATTCCTTGTTCAGACTCGCCTTTTTCTTTTCATTTCGTAAAACCCAAAGGGTGAACGATCTATCCCTATCGGGCAGTAGCTTCTTTTTTCTAAACAAAGACAGTTTTCCTTCAATCATTTTATAAAAAGTGATTAAAGAAAGGGGATATGTGAAAGAGGTACGTTCTTTTCCATCGCTTTGACATTCATAAAATATAAATTGTGAAAATCCCCCTTTTTTAAGGCTATCCTCGTAGAAAGCAGTTTTTATGTAGCGATAAGGTTGAACCCACCTGCTCGGGTTGAAAAAGAAATGCGAAAAACCGCGGAAAATGGCGCTAAAAACCCATTTTTGGTTAAACAAAAACCACTTCAGGAACTTCAAATGAGGCATATAAACGGACAAGATATTGTCAAAATGTTTTACCACGATCAAAAAGGGAGAAAAAAGGGGCTTGAATCGGCTCAAAAACCGACTAGAAGACGAAAACAAGTCGAAAAGGTAACCAGAAACAAATTTCAACCGGTGGAAAAGGAAAGCATAAAATGAAAACGACTCGAAAAAGCAATCCGAAAAGAAAGTATAAAAAGTCTTTTCGAATCCTTTTTCTTCATCCATATCCGAAATTTCTTCATTCTCTTCTTCTTCGAGTTCGTTGCTGTCTCCCTGTTCAATTTCTTCAAGCTCTTCCTCATCCATATCCGAAATTTCTTGATTCCTTTCCTTGTCGAGTTCGTCGCTGTGCTCTTTTTCTCTTTCGTTTCGTTTTTTTTGACTCTTTTTGGAAATTACAAGCCCTGTTTTTTCTTCGTCATCTGACTTTTCGTCTTTCTTTTGTTCTTCTTCTTCGAAGAAGTCCTCTAATGGATAGAACCTATCCTCTATCTCTCTTTGGACTTTCGCGTCTTCCTCTAGGCGTTCCATCCTAGCTAGCTCGGCTGCATTAGGCACCGATGGACGGTGCGGGCTAAAAGGTGGCGGATATTTTCCTAAAATATAAAGGACTACAATAAAAAGAATCGTAGCTAATATTTGAATCATCTCATCGATTGTTTGTGCCTGACGATAGATTCCAGGTTTCATACCAATCTCGGGTTTATACTCAAAAATTGTGGCTAGAGATATAGACCTAGCCTTGATCTTCTTGAGTTTATCTTTCAGATAGAGTTGATGATTAAGAACTAGAAACGCCGAGAAATTTTTCTGTAGCCATAAGGTACCAAATTGAACGAATTTGATACAAATTAAATGGCCTAGAGTCCAAACACAAAAAGTCACCGATAAGTACAAGATTTTATATTTGCATTGTACCAAATACGCGATGATCATTCTCGAGAAAATTGCGTTGGGAAAAAACGTGAAATTCAGTAATCGGTAGCTGAAGCCATACATAAACGCGAGGGTTTGATCGCGCCTCGCAGACGAAAAGGACTTGGGTACAAAAACATCTAGATGATGGTTTGTACATAAGAATTGATACAAAAGAAGGGAAATTGCGAGTATGATTTTGATATAATAATTACTCACAAGAGTGTAAAAGGGCAGGTAATAAATCAAGAAATATGCGAACAAGTGGCCCATAGTGAATCCATTACTGAGTGCTCTCGCTTTTAAAGCCCCCTCCTGGTCCTGAAAAATCCAATGCCGGATCAGGAAGAGGTAACTTGTGAGCTTAGAAAATGTTATTAAGGAACCGTAAAACAGTCCGAAAATAAGAGCTGCCCGAATATCAGTGCGTTTCGTAACTAAATCTAAGTTGTTCATATTGTGTTTTTGTGGGCGTGGTGAATTACTATCTTTCTTTTTCAAGAAAGTTTAAGATCAAGGGGTGGAATAGAATAACAGGTTTTTTACATGTGGTTAAACTAGAACCGAGAAAGTGTCTAAACAGAATTTAGATTGTCAAGGAAATTGGAAAATCTTAAAGAATTCATATTTTCCGCTTCTTTGTTTTCTTCCCTTTTCAATCATTATTCTTTTTTTTTTAATCTTGTACCAAGTATCCCTCAACAACTTACCGAAAACGGTAATTACCAAGAAAACTAAAAGGACCCCTACGCTGCAGCTTACAAGAACAGAATTGAAATTCAAACGATTTCGAAAAGAATTGAAATTCAAATTATTTGTTGGAATTGTTTGAATGAACTTCAACACCGGAGCGTCCTGAGCCGCTCGGTAAGGCACTAGCTCCATTTTATTGGAGCTAGTGCTACCACCTACGTTATCGTTTCTTCTCGTTTTGCCCCTCCCCATTTAGGATTCTTAGGATTCTTTTGATTTTATTAATATCAGTTGGCAAAAAACGACAAAAACTTTTAGAATTACCGGTAGAAAGGGATTTGCCTAATGAAAAAGCTTTCAAGGCCGCGGAATGCCCTTTTCCTTTCCAGAGATTTTTCCGTATCCGTTTTTTTGAACTAGAAATACGCTTTTTGGGAACTGTCGTCATTTAAAAAGTTCTTCATTGTTAGAGTGAAATGTGAAAGACATTTCGATTATTAATATCATCATTATATGAGATAGGCCCCCCTTTTCTATTTTTGTTATAGAGGGAACTGTGCTAATTGAAATTTCCAAAAGTTGAATGGGACTCATAGTTAATAGTCCAAGTTCATTCTGAATTCTTTCATTCGGAAGATAGAATCTTCCCTCCCCAAATAGGATTCGAACCTACGACCAGTCGGTTAACAGCCGAGCGCTCTACCACTGAGCTACTGAGGAACAACGGGAGATTAGATCTCATAGAGTTCAATTGAGTTCAATTCCCGTTCTCAACCCAGGACCAATATGAGCTCAAAGTTTCCTTCGTAACTCCCGGAACTTCTTCGTAGTGGCTCCGCTCCATGCCTCATTTCATAGGGAACCTCAAAGCAGCTCTATTTCATTATATTCCATCCATATCCCAATTCCATTCATTTAATATCCCTTTGGTCTCATTGACATAAGAGATGTCGTCTCTAGTCTATCTGTTGCAATTTCTATAGAATAGATGGAAAGTTCAAAAATCATCATATAATACTACATAAATTGAAAAATGGAAATTTGTTTAGGAGGAGAAAAAGAAAAAAGAAAAGATTTGTTCGGCTATTCAAAAATGGAACAAGTACAAAAAGGAAGAAATGAATAAAAAAAGCAATACACAATAAAAATACAATAAAAGATAAGAAGAAAGGCGACCGCCCCCTACACATTTGATGCCTTCGCCTACAAAAAAACTCAAAATACCCATCCCGTTCGTAATTCCATCAATAACTCGCGCATCAAAAAAATGAGTGAATTCAGCGAATCCTCTTAGACCCCTAGCTAAGGATATTGCGTAAAAAGTGTCTATGTAACCACGATTATACGACCAATCATATATCCGATTTCTTATTCTGTCCCCAAAAATCTTATTAGGACCCCCTTTAACAAAGAGATTGAGTAAGTTCAATTTTGTTAAAGATAAATAAACAGGCTTATATAAGAAAGAGGCTATAACTATTCCAAAATAAGATAGACTAACTGACAAAGTTGCATTTGGTATAAATTCATACCAATCCACAGAATTATTTGACTTTTCGTGTAAAAGGTTTGTTGATGGGGTTAAGAATTTCGACAATATATCCAAATTCTTGTCCTCTTGATTGAAAGGAATTCCGATGGCTCCAACAAATAAAGTAAATAGAACCAATAGAACCATAGGGAATAGCATAGTATTGTCGGATTCATGGGGATACGGCAGAGTATTCTTAGCCCCAAAGTGAGTCAAAAGGCGCGTCATGTTCCTTACACTACTATCAATTCGATCTATTTTCTTACAAAAAAACGTGACCCCTTTTTTATTATTCATTGTTAATAAAGTTTTGAAACCCCCTTTTTTTTGAATCGTTTTTGGTCCTTCGTTACCCCATAAAGATATTGAATAGAAGGAATTACTTCTTTTTCCACTATAATTTCTAAAATGAACGTTTAAGTGTCCTTCAAAAGTAAGTAAATAGATCCGAAACATATAAAATGCAGTTAATCCTGTAGTGGAACAAGCTATTATTGCGAAAATCGGTGAATACAACCAACTATCATTAAGAATTGAATCTTTGGACCAAAAACAAGCAAGAGGTGGAATACCACAAAGAGAAAGTGTACCTAATAAAAAGGAAGTTTTTGTAATTGGC